TACCACTGAGTTAAAAGGGCCTGGTTATTTAATTTTTAAATTAAATAGTTTTTATTTTATTATGAGTCTACTGCATATATCTATATATAATATATATATATTATTATATAGATATAATATAGATATAATAGACATATTTATACATATCTATATTACGCATAAGAGCTCATTATCAACTAAGATATTTTCTTCAATCATGTGTCATGCGATGAGGGGATTCATACCCCGAGCCAAATTACATTAAAAAAATGTCTAGCGTTTTTGAATTTTTTGGGTTAGTATGAGATAGTGATAGGCATATCTCTATAATCTGTCGGATCAAGCACTACTCTAACTGAGGGAATCCTATACTATAATTTTGTTTCATTAATCTATTATATAATATTATGCTACGCTATGAATAGCATGGAAGGGTAATGCATTTATCAACCATCAAATCAAATTTTTATTCCATTTTTTATTCTATTAATATTAAATTATAGTTAAATCACAACTATAAACTATATCAATAATAATATAAGAATATGATAATAATATGCATTGCATAATAATATATATGCATGTGCATAATAATATATATATGTATGTATATTTATAATTTATATAAAATAATATATATGTATGTATATTTATAACAATTATATGCTATACATTATATTTGTATTATAAAAGATATTATTCTCTATTGTATTGTATATTAATATATTATATATAGATATATTTATGTAGATTAAGAATTTAAATTCTAAAGTAGAAAACTATTTTGATCTAGATTATATAATCTATATATAATTCTATTTTGTTATATTGTATATTGACAATTCCAAAAAACTGATCATACTATCAGCATAGTATGCTGATGGTCGGGCGGATATGCCCCCATCGTCTAGCGGTTCAGGACATCTCTCTTTCAAGGAGGCAGCGGGGATTCGACTTCCCCTGGGGGTAGGGTACTACGAAAGGAAGTTGATGATGGATTATCACTAAACCTAGAATTAATTCTTCCTGGGTCGATGCCCGAGCGGTTAATGGGGGCGGACTGTAAATTCGTTGGCAATATGTCTACGCTGGTTCAAATCCAGCTCGGCCCAATAATTCGCCGCTCCATTGAATATGATCTAACCAATTTAATTTGTCTTCCAAAAATAGAAATGCCTTATCCGTAGAAATAAGAAATAAAGATCAACCTTTTTTTGATCTATCCATACTTTATTTTTCTCATTAAGAATTTCATTATTATTTTTTTGCAATAAAAAACTACAGGTTACTAGTAATTAACCTAAAGTTTATATCCATGTGGATATGATATCAGTATATCATTTTTGTCTCTGTTACAACACGACGAATAGAATATTCTTATGAAACCATAAAGAATATGTATGCCATAACCTCGCTGGGATTGTAGTTCAATTGGTCAGAGCACCGCCCTGTCAAGGCGGAAGCTGCGGGTTCGAGCCCCGTCAGTCCCGAACTAGGATCCGATGAATTTATCAATTCATCTCCCACTTTTTACAGAAAAGTGGGACAGGAAGCAAGTTTTGTTTTTCGTTTCACATTGATATTTTGATATTTATAATCAGACAAATGAAATGCGGAAATTTCCATTTTTTACACTACAGATAGTAATACTTAAGTAAGTATAAGGAAGAAGGTAGGTTATAGAAAAAAAAGAATGGAAAAGGACGAAAGGATTCTATATTGGAATTGGATTAAAAATGGAATTTTTAATTTAGTATGGATAAAAGGTCTTCCTATGTTATATTATTAAATTCTCGACAATTAATTTATTTGATAGATTAGATATATTGTTATTCATAATATTTTTATCCGTTTGGCATCATCAGGATACAATTAACCTATTGAATTTACAGAAGTCAAATTTATCATCTCTATGGGATTAGATCCCGAGTTATTGCGAAACAAAAAAATAAGATTATGGAAGTCAATATTCTCGCATTTATTGCTACTGCACTGTTTATTCTAGTTCCTACTGCTTTTTTACTTATCATCTATGTAAAAACAGCCAGTCAAAATAATTGACTTTAATCAAACTCGAATTATTAGTTCTTGTCAATAATTGAAGATAATGATGAGATAGTGTGTAGAAATACAATATAAATATCTATAGTTCTTTCTACACACTATCCAATATTATATTATATACAGATTTACATTTACAGTATAATATAGGCTTTCTTTACTTTATATAATATAAATATATATCAATTTACAATTATGGTAGTGCTTCTAGAGTCCACTCCTCCCCCATACTACGAGCGAAAGGGAAAATGTAAAGACTACCATTAAAGCAGCCCAAGCGAGACTTACTATATCCATGTAAATTATGTCTCCTATCTCTATCAAGGAATTATTCCACTATGATTATTGATCAATAATCATAGTGGAATCAACGTCAAAGAGTCAAAATGGGATTCTGATTTAAAGCGATTGATGAACCAAATCCAATGAAGCTAATCGTAACAAATTCTCTATTATTGTAATTGTATAGGATTTTCGGTAGAAGCGAGCAATAAGTACGATACATACACCCTTTTCCTTTCTTTGACAATTTTGAAGATATCAATATAAAAGGAGTTCTTCTAATGTAAAAGATGTAGAAATAATAAGACCTATTGTTTCTTTTGTTACCTTTTGTATAAGCAAAAGAGATAAATTATATATATAGATATAAAAGATATAAAAAAATCTCTATACTATAAAGACAGATAACTATCTTAATAAAACCTCCATTTCCTAATTTATTTCATTCAATGAATGAATTAAATAATTAAATAAATGAACCGAACCCATTATTAAATTAATAATTAATAAGTGCAACAACCTTCACTTCATCCTATTGGATTGGTACGGTGGGTCCACCATTTTGTCAATCAGGCGACACCCAGATTTGAACTGGGGATAAAGGATTTGCAGTCCCCCGCCTTACCACTTGGCCATGTCGCCAAATCCGATCCAAAATAAAATATGGATCAAAATATTATTTATGCTCTATTACTAAATTAATAATTATCTACTTTTTTTATCTGGAATCCCATTGTACTTAATCCCTTTCCAAATATGAATCCCTATTTTTTATTTTCTTTGAAAGAAAAAAAGGAGTTTGCAGTAACCATTTACCTAATTTACTTTGAATTATTGAACTAAATTTGTATCTCAAAGTGTGTTTTTCCTTAATAGCATAAGAAAAGCAAATAGATTTATGACTAATTAGTATAAATTATTTTCAATCTCAATTTTGAATTATAACACCATATATGTGTATATGTAAACCCTAAAACAGAAATTGTTACACAGAACAGAGGATCTCTCTTATTTTATGCCCATATTCCTATAGAGAATCAGTGTGTTTGAATTTTTAATTCTCATATATATATATATAGAATGAGAAAGGAAAGTGGATTGAACCCTGAATCCATATAGTGATTTTTTTTATATTCCATCTGATCATATTATCATAATAATAGGGATAAATTGGATCCATTTTGATATTCTATACAAAGACTCCATAAGTGTAATGTAAGTATTAAGCATAAGTAGCAGAATCTTTTTTTTTTTTTCAGGAATGTTTTATTAATTCATTCCATTTATACCTGTCGCAAATTTGAACTTGCGTCGAAAATACTCTTCATTCTTACGTCTCGTTTCCGTTCATACATATTAAATAGAGATATGGAGTTGGTTAAAATTTCATGTGATTCAGTAAACAGAATATACATTCCATTATTGGCTCACTCTTCATCGAACTAACCTAATCATACGAGTCGATCTAACAATGATGGAATTTTTTCGATAAAGAGGAAACTTAAGATTAAGATGCTTCGGAAGAAAAATGAGGGAATGTCCACAATACCTGGATTTAATCAAATACAATTTGAGGGATTTTGTAGGTTCATTAATCAGGGCTTGACGGAAGAATTTCATAAGTTTCCAAAAATTGAAGATACAGATCAAGAAATTGAATTTCAATTATTTGTGGAAAGATATCAATTGGTAGAACCCTTGATAAAAGAAAGAGAGTCTGTATATGAATCACTCACATATTCTTCTGAATTATATGTACCCGCGGGATTAATTTGGAAAAGTGGTAGAAATATACAAGAACAGACTGTTTTTATTGGAAACATTCCCCTAATGAATTCCCTGGGCACCTCTATAGTAAATGGAATATACAGAATTGTAATCAATCAAATATTGCAAAGTCCCGGTATTTACTATCGTTCCGAATTGGACCATAACGGAATTTCTGTCTATACCAGTACTATAATATCAGATTGGGGAGGGAGATTAGAATTAGAAATTGATAGAAAAGCAAGAATATGGGCTCGCGTGAGTAGGAAACAAAAAATATCTATTCTAGTTCTATCATCGGCTATGGGTTCAAATCTAAAAGAAATTCTAGATAATGTTTGTTATCCCGAAATTTTCTTGTCTTTCTTGAATGATAAGGAAAAAAAAAAAATTGGGTCAAAAGAAAATGCAATTTTGGAGTTTTATCAACAATTCGCTTGTATAGGCGGGGATCCGGTATTTTCTGAGTCCTTATGTAAGGAATTACAAAAGAAATTTTTTCAACAAAGATGTGAATTGGGAAGGATTGGTCGACGAAATATGAACTGGAGATTAAATCTTGATATACCTCAGAACAATACATTTTTGTTACCACGAGATATATTGGCTGCTGCGGATCATTTGATCGGAATGAAATTTGGAATGGGTATACTTGACGATATGAATCACTTGAAAAATAAGCGTGTTCGTTCTGTAGCAGATCTGTTACAGGATCAATTCGGATTGGCTCTTGTTCGTTTAGAAAATACGGTTCGAGGAACTATATGTGGAGCAATCCGGCATAAATTGATACCGACTCCTCAAAATTTGGTAACTTCGACTTCATTAACAACCACTTATGAATCTTTTTTTGGCTTACATCCCTTATCTCAAGTTTTGGATCGAACTAATCCATTGACACAAATCGTTCATGGGCGAAAATTGAGTTATTTAGGTCCTGGAGGATTGACAGGGCGAACTGCTAGTTTTCGGATACGAGATATTCATCCTAGCCACTATGGGCGTATTTGCCCAATTGATACGTCCGAAGGAATCAATGTTGGTCTTATTGGATCCTTAGCTATTCATGCGAGGATTGGTCATTGGGGGTCCATAGATAGCCCATTTTTTGAAATATCATCAAAAGAAACACAGATGGTTTATTTATCCCCAAGTAGAGATGAATATTATATGGTAGCAGCAGGAAATTCTTTGGCCTTGAATCGAGGTATTCAAGAGGAGCAGGTTGTTCCAGCTCGATATCGCCAAGAATTCCTGACTATTGCATGGGAACAGATTCATCTTAGAAGCATTTTTCCCTTCCAATATTTTTCTATTGGAGCTTCCCTTATTCCTTTTATCGAGCATAATGATGCAAATCGGGCTTTAATGAGTTCTAATATGCAACGCCAAGCGGTTCCCCTTTCTCGGCCCGAGAAGTGCATTGTTGGAACTGGGCTAGAACGCCAAACGGCTCTGGATTCGGGACTTTCCACTATAGCTGACCACGAGGGAAAAATCGTTTATACTGATACTCACAAGATTGTTTTTACAAGTAATGGGGACACTATAAGCATTCCATTAGTTATGTATCAACGTTCCAACAAAAATACTTGTATGCATCAAAAAACTCAGGTTCAACAGGGTAAATGTATTAAAAAAGGACAAATTTTAGCAGATGGTGCGGCTACAGTTGGGGGAGAACTCGCTTTAGGCAAAAACGTATTAGTAGCTTATATGCCGTGGGAAGGTTACAATTCTGAAGATGCAGTACTAATTAGCGAACGTCTGGTATATGAAGATATTTATACTTCTTTTCACATCCGAAAATATGAAATTAAGACTCATGTGACAAGCCAAGGCCCTGAAAGAATAACTAAAGAAATACCGCATTTAGAGGCTAATTTACTCCGCAATTTAGATAGAAATGGAGTTGTGAGGCTTGGATCTTGGATAGAAGCAGGTGATATTTTAGTAGGGAAATTAACGCCTCAGACAGCGAACGAATCGTCGTATGCCCCAGAGGATAGATTATTACGAGCCATACTTGGCATTCAAGTATCCACGGCAAAAGAAACCTCTCTAAAATTACCTATAGGCGGAAGGGGCCGAGTTATTGATGTGCGATGGATCCAGAAAAGGGGGAGTTCCAGTTATAATTCGGAAATGATTCGTGTATATATTTCACAAAAACGTGAAATCAAAGTAGGTGATAAAGTAGCTGGAAGACATGGGAATAAAGGTATCATTTCAAAAATTTTGCCTAGACAAGATATGCCCTATTTGCAAGATGGAACACCTGTTGATATGGTTTTTAACCCATTAGGAGTCCCCTCACGAATGAATGTGGGACAGATATTTGAATGCTCGCTTGGGTTAGCAGGGGATCTGCTAAAGAGACATTATAGAGTAGCACCTTTTGATGAGAGATATGAGCAAGAGGCTTCTAGAAAACTAGTGTTTCCTGAATTATATGAAGCCAGTAAGCAAACAAAAAAGCCATGGGTATTTGAACCCGAGTACCCGGGAAAAAGCAAAATATTTGATGGAAGAACAGGAGATCCTTTTGAACAACCTGTTCTAATAGGAAAGTCCTATATCCTGAAATTAATTCATCAAGTTGATGATAAAATCCATGGGCGTTCCAGTGGCCCTTACGCACTTGTTACACAGCAACCTCTTAGAGGAAGGGCCAAGCAAGGAGGACAACGAGTAGGAGAAATGGAAGTTTGGGCTCTAGAGGGATTTGGTGTTGCTCATATTTTACAAGAGATGCTTACTTATAAATCTGATCATATCAGAGCTCGTCAAGAAGTACTTGGTGCTACAATCATAGGAGGAACAGTACCTAATCCCGAGGATGCTCCAGAATCTTTTCGATTGCTCGTTCGAGAACTACGATCTTTGGCTCTGGAACTGAACCATTTCCTTGTATCTGAGAAAAACTTCCAGATTAATAGGAAGGAAGCTTGATCTGAATGAATCACATTTGCTATTCTATGATTGATCGGTATAAACATCAACAACTTCGAATTGGACCAGTGTCTCCTCAACAAATAAGGGCTTGGGCCAACAAAATCTTACCTAATGGAGAGATAGTTGGAGAGGTGACAAAGCCCTATACTTTTCATTACAAAACCAATAAACCAGAAAAGGATGGATTGTTTTGTGAAAGAATCTTCGGGCCTATAAAAAGTGGAATTTGTTCTTGTGGAAATTATCGAGTAATCGGAGCTAAGAACGAAGACTCGAAATTTTGTGAACAATGTGGAGTGGAATTTATTGATTCTCGGATACGAAGATATAAAATGGGATATATCAAGCTCGCATGTCCAGTGACTCATGTGTGGTATTTGAAACGTCTTCCTAGTTATATTGCAAATCTTTTAGATAAACCCCTTAAGGAATTAGAAGGCCTAGTATACTGCGATG